CAGGAAGTGGGGAGATTTTGATTCGTATAACATGGATGGGAAGACTCTTTCGGGTAGATAGATTCACCAGCCGGGGGATAGAGGATTAAAAGTCAGGGATAGAAGGTTTGCACCTGGCTCTCAGAAGATTGGATTCCGGATCCCCAGAGACGAGATCTGGACCGCTTTCTTCCCCTTCCTCCGCTTCCAAGGCATCTTAGTCAACGCCATCCCAGCCCTCCTGCGGAGTCAGTTAAGCCTACTATTGATGATGGGGAGAGGAAAGGGTTTCAGGTCTTGACCCTGATAGCTTCCGAAGATAGGATTGATTAAACGGATTCATTGGGGTAGGCCGATCCATATCTCCAGGAACTTTTAAAATGGACCTCTCTTACCCTAGCCGTGTACATACGAGATTTTAACCACTGGGAAGAGAAAGTCTCTCCTTTTTACTCCTCGGTTAACTTGTCTGAGAGAGGGGAGTCGACTGACATCTTTTCGGATTCCCGGTACCAGGAATGAGATAATGAATGGAATAGACCGCCTCGCCATCTTCCTCTTCGGAAGCAAGGGTTGGAAGAGAGAAAGAAGGATTCGATCCACTAGCTATCTGAAACTTCACCCATATCCTTATCTAGAACACCTGGATACAATTCATTCGAAGGAGCAGAAGGTGGTCCCTCCTTCCGTCCTTCCCTCTTATGCCACGGGACTCATTCTTTCGCCTATAAGCTGTTAGAGTTAGACTCTTTCACAATGGATTTAAAACCGTCTGGTTGGTCCTCGGAAACATTGGCATAAACGATTGAGGGAGAAGTACCGCATAGCAAGGATGGATTGAGACAACTTTCCTCTCGCCATCATCAAGAGTAGGCCCCTCTTCTTATATGTGAAGGTTAGCAGGTCACTCGATAGAAGAGTGAGGAGAGGTAGACGGCGGTTGCATGCGGCCTCCCCCACGGCTTCATCGCCCACTCCTTCATTCTCTTCCTCCTCTGATCTGAGAAAGCATACTAAACTCCTCCTCCTAATCCTTTTCCTTCTAAGGCGGAGACTCTCAAAAGTTCTACTTGGCTGGCATTCTTCCTATGCCTCCACAATGCGAATTCTTCGTCGCTAGTAGCGCGGGATTCCACTGCTTCACTTTAGGCCCCGTCGCTTTATCGACTCTTCCCTTCCCCGCGGGAGAGCTGAAACCTTGAGATCCTACGTACGTACTGATGGCTCATGCCCGCCTCCCTCCAATCCACTTCCGGTCCAGTTGCTTTCTCCTCGCTCGAAGAGCCAGGGGGTCCTTTTTACATTACCAAAAATCATGAGTTCTCTTTTGATGATCCATAGTAGGTCTGTACCCGAAGATGCACCTGAATCCGCACCCGAAGTCGCCGCAAGCCCACTTGCCGACCCTTGCCTGTCGGTGGCAACCGAGCAATGAATTACCCAGGGAAGTTGAGTCCTGCCCGTCAACTGAAGGCAGCCCAGAGCTGAAAGCCCAGCTAAGGACTAGTCAGACTCTGACTGAGTCTTAGTAGCGGGAATGGAGAGGCAGTCTTTGGTGAATGGGAGACAGGGTACGAGAAAGAGAAGCTCGGTACGAGGTTGACGACGAGGAACTCAAGATAGATGGGCCCAATCGGGCCAAAGTCCAATCCTCCAGAGTATGGTGGTGTGGACTTTCTTCCTCCTCCTTCCGATTCCTCAGGCTTCCTCCTTCTATATCTTTCTAACTCTCCACTGCTGCCGCCCGCCCCTACCCGGGATCAACCCACACTCGATTCTCGTCCTACGTTACCTCCTGAAGACGTAACCCCTCCTCATACGCAGGGAAAGAAAGAAATAGGGAGGACTTCTTTGCAAGGGCGGAATTCTTTGATTTAAGTGTAGATCGAGACTAGACTAGAGATAAAGTTGAGCCAGCATATGGATAGACAGGGCCTGCTAGACCTAACAGCGACTAAGCTTATTGATTCCGTCTTTACGTCAGGCACGAAAGCCGTAGCTTGTTTTCTTGCTTAATCGAGATTGGGTTCTAGTTCCGGTGAAGGTCAGCGCTTGCCTTTGATCAGTAATGGCTGGCTGTTGACTCAGTGAAGAGGGTTGCAACCCAGTTCAAGTCGAGGCTGATTGCTAGGTTCCGTCAGGCTGCTTGTTCTTGGCCGTAGTAGTTTTCTTTCTTGAATCGGTATTAGGTCAGTTGTCAGTAGTAGTCAGTAAGGAAGGGCTGCCCCACTTAGGCCGGTTAGCTAACGGGGGGAAAGGGACATGGCCAATCGGAAGGTACTGATAAGGATAGGAAGCGGCACTGATCGATTCGGCTCAAGCTTCTGTTTCAAATCCAAGATATAGGACTACTTTAAGCGAGCCAGTTCAAGCGCATATTCGGACAGGGGCAAAAGGTAAGGCCCATTCGACTGATAGGTTTCAGTAGTTGCTTCATTGATTGAATGAAAGAGTACTTTCTGCTACTAACAGTCCGACTTGAAGCGGCTTAGCGTGTAAAGTACTCGACAGCTCTGGCTTAGTGCGGCTTTCCACATCGTTATTGGCTTGCTCCTCTGTTAGCAAGTTCCGTCCCCGGTGCCATTTAGGTTGAATTCCGTACCCTCACCGTTATCAGGGGCAGATGCAGCTGCTGCTTGATTGACCTCCCTTCCCTTTCTTGGTGCTTTAATACCGGAGAATCACTCCCTTTCTTCTCTTTCATCTCCAGCAAAGCTAAAGCGATGATCTTCAGAAGCAAAAGAATCAACTGCAAAAGAAAGGGAATCAACAGCAGAATCCAAAGCTTATGATGAAACTCGATCCAAGAAAGTGAATCGACAGAATCAACTGAAGAAAGAGAATCTTCAGAATAAACAACAGCTGATTATGAAACTACTGATGGAGAAACTCGATCAACTGATTCAACTTGCTATGATATGAAGCAGCATCCTTCACGTTCGGCTTCAGAATCAACAAAAGCGGATGGAAACTAGATCCACCGATTCAACTAGAGCAGATGCTTCCTTAGCGCCTGAACGTTCGGTAAAGAAAGTAGCTTCCCTCTGCTTTAGTTAGTCGAGCTAGCTTATCGCTTCCCTCTGGCCATGAACCTGACTACAACTATCTAGAAGTAGGCCCAGCAAGAGACTGCTTCAACAAAGCCTACTCCTTAATGCAAGTAGTTTCCGTTTCTGGGCACTGTCAACCACTGATGAACTGCTACTCTTGTTTGTTGTTAGTCACACAGTTACAGTTTCTGCAACAAGTGAATCTCTTTGCGAGTTGAAAGAGAACAACCTTTAGCGCTTCGGCTTTACGAAACGTTGCCCCAGCTTGGCCTCCTTCTATCTAGTTCCACCTTACATGATGCTTATGCACCACAGGATTCTCAAGAACGAGACGCAGGTGAAGGAGAGAACGAAGCCACTATAAGAGTAGAAAGATATGCAATAGAAGCAACTTTAGCCGATAGTTACTCAGGATACGAAGGAGATGAAAGAGTAGGCTTGCCTTGCCGGAGTAGTAGTTCCAGTGAGGAGGTCAGATTCACTTTTCCTTACGATTCTGGCCGTAGTTAGCTAGCGTGCACTTGTGTTTTATACGCTGGTCAATGAAAAGCAACATTAGCGAGTTTAGAGTCAGGAGCGAAGCCACTCGACTAACAGGAGAGGAGAGAAGGATATGAAATAGACCGAGTTTACGAGGTGAAGGATCCGAAGGAGAGCCGCTCGACTAAAAGGAGAGGAGCGAAACGCCACTTTACCGAAGGTGAAGGAGAAGGAGCTCTCACTTTCTATATGGGTTTAGTTCCGTCACACCTCATCTATACAAGGTGCTTCAAAGCTACGAGCGGAGGCCCTGACTACACGGTACTCTCTTTCAACCTGACGACGCGCTTCGGCACTGACTACAACTATAAAGAAAGAAGGAGGCTTCAAAGCAAAGCCGGACCAACAAGCTACGGCCCAGCAGCAAGATACGGCTGAAACTAAGTCACTTTCAGAGGTACTCCTTGATTGATTCCGCTTGTTGATGAGGGAAACCGTTAGGCCTAAACTCAATCTGCTTACTGTCGTTGAACGAGTGAATCGGCATGAGGGTGACCCATCTTTTTCTTTCTGCGCAATAAACTATCGAGCGGGGGAAGCGGGCTGAGATGGTAGTAAACAGAGCTTAAAGCGAGTTAAGTCGTCGATCGAGTGAATCACTCAACAGAGAATAAGGGAAGGGGTTACAAGCACTGCCTGCTTTAGGTCCTCAAAAGCTCTTTTACACTCTTCCGACCAGTGCCATGATCGGTCCGTACGTCCTTCTTTAGGAGATTCAAAAGTTGAGCAGCCCTCTTCGAGTAACCTACGATGAATCTTCGGTAATAGTTCACGAGCCCAAAAAACGATCTTAGCTCACTCACCTTGGTAGGTGCTTGCCATTCCTCGATGGCTCTGATGCCCATCCAATGCCCTAGGAATAGGATCTCCGTCTGTCCAAAGGAGCATTTCTCTTTCTTTACATAGAGGTGATTCTTCCTTAATACCTTAAAAAGGTCCGGAGGTGGCTAACGTGGTCGTTTAACGAATGGCTATAGCCCACGATCAAAGTATACCACCAGTCGTCTAAGTACGGGTGGAATAGCTCATTTATGAGGGTGCAGAACGTGGCGGGGGCATTGGTGAGTCCAAACCAAAAAAAGGCCCAAATCAAACGCACCGTACCTTGCTTGTCACACAGGTCGTCTTTGGCTCGTCTCCTTCCGCGATACGCACCTGGTAGTAGCCCGACCGTAGATCCAACTTCGAGAAGTCTCTCGCGTTCGGTCGAAGAAGTCTGCAATCAAAGTGGATACTTGTTCTTGATGGTTAGGTTACCTTGTTGAGCGCCCGATAATCAATGCACAAGGCTCCCGCTTCTTCTGGAAGAAAACAGGGGCTCCATATGGTGCCTTGGAGGCTAGAATATAAATAGGCCTCAATGAGTTCCTGAAATTCTTTCCTGAGCTCAACCAACTCCGGAAGGGCCATCTGCTAAACCCAGCCAATGCA